GTTATACGAGAACGAATTCCTTATTTATAAACTATTTTCGATGAGAATTTTTATTTTAATTGAAAAAAAAAATCTTTCTATATAGATAGATATTGAAGTGCTATCTCGGATTCAAAAAAAAAAAAAGAGAATCATTTCTTTCAATACTCACTTATTATTAGTTAACAATCCTAATCCTCATATGCTTAATTCTGATAGGAAATAAAATAGTAAAATAATTATTCATCGAATGACTATTCATCTATTGTATTTTCATCAAATAGGGGGCAGGAAGATTCTATGGAAAAATGGTGGTTCAATTCGATGTTGTCTAACGAGAAGTTAAAGTTAGAACATAGGTATGGTTTAAGTAAATCAATGGGAAGTCTTGATGCTATTGGCCATACCAGTGGAAATGATGAACCCCTTCTAAATGATATGGAGAAAAATTGGAGTGATAGTGTTAGTTATAGTTTCAGTAATGTTGATTATTTATTTGGTATCAGGGATATTTGGAGTTTGATCTCTGATGACACTTTTTTAGTTAGGGATAGTAATGGTGACAGTTATTCCGTATATTTTGATATTGAAAATCATAGTTTTGAGATTGACAATGATAGTTCTTTTCTGAGTGAATTAGAAGGTTTTTTTTCTAGTTTTTTGAATAGGGGGTCTAAGAGAAACAATCACTACTATTATCATTACATGTATGATACTCAATCTAGTTGGACTAATCACATTAATAGTTGCATTAATAGTTATCTTCGTTTTGAAGTCAGTATTAATAGTTCCATTTCAGGTGGTACTGACAATTACAGTGACAGTTACATTTATAATTTCATTTGTACTGAAAATGTAAGTGGTAGTGAAAGTGGAAGTTTTAGTATAAGAACTCGTAATAATGGCAGTGATTTCAATATAAGAGGAAGATCTAATGATTTCGATATAAATAAAAAATACAGACATTTATGGGTTCAATGCGAAAATTGTTATGTATTAAATTATAAAAAACTTCTTAGGTCAAAAATGAATGTTTGTGAACAGTGTGGATATTATTTGAAAATGAGTAGTTCAGATAGAATCGAACTTTCGATTGATTCGGGCACTTGGGATCCTATGGATGAAGATATGGTTTCTATGGACCCCATTCAATTTCATTCAGAAGAGGAACCTTATAAAGATCGTATCAATTCTTATCAAAGAAAGACAGGTTTAACTGAAGCTGTTCAAACAGGCATAGGTCAACTAAACGGTATTCCCGCAGCAATTGGGGTTATGGATTTTAAGTTCATGGGAGGTAGTATGGGATCTGTAGTAGGTGAGAAAATCACTCGTTTGATTGAGTATGCTACTAATCGATCTCTACCTGTCATTATTGTGTGTGCTTCTGGAGGAGCACGCATGCAAGAAGGAAGTTTGAGCTTGATGCAAATGGCTAAAATATCTTCTGCTTCATATAATTACCAATCCACTAAAAAGTTATTCTATGTACCAGTCCTTACATCTCCTACAACCGGTGGAGTAACAGCCAGTTTTGGTATGTTGGGAGATATCATTATTGCTGAACCTAATGCGTACATTGCATTTGCGGGTAAAAGAGTAATTGAACAAACATTGAATAGGACAGTACCCGATGGTTCACAAGCGGCTGACTATTTATTCCATAAAGGCTTATTTGACCCAATCGTACCACGTAATCCTTTAAAAGGTGTTCTAAGTGAGTTATTTCAGCTCCATGGTTTCTTTCCCTTGAATCAAAATTCAAAAAATTAAAGTATAGCACTAGATTCAGTTATTTTGTTTGTAGCGAACAAGTATTTAGTTCATCATAATAAAAAAAAACTAAGAAAAATGTTCTTTGGTGATATAAGTTACACTTTCTAGTAAGAGTCAGAAGTTTCGGATAATTTTTTTTCTTTAAATTTAATATTTTAATATTATTTTTATATTTCAAATTTCTATTTTAATATAAATATATTATTTAGAAATTATATATTTATATATACTTAATTGTTTATATATACTTAGTAGTATAATATACTATAAAATACAATAGTCAATATTACCTAATATTACTTATAATAGATATACTTATCATATCATAAGATATCTTTCTAATAGATACAAATATATAGATACAAATATTAAATCGAGGCACCCATTCTATGACAGATCTCAACTTACCCTCTATTTTTGTGCCTTTAGTGGGCCTAGTATTTCCGGCAATTGCAATGGCTTCTTTATCTCTTCATGTCCAAAAAAATAAGATTGTCTAGATCCAATGGGACCAAATCCTATCAATTTATTTCAACACTGTATCATAATACAGATATTTTTTTAGTGCAATATGGTACGATATGTGGCTCTTTCCACACACAAATGAAAGAACTGTTATGTATGCGGATACATGCTATCTGCATAAATGCATGTATATATATATAGCTGGTTAAAAATGGATCAGTAAATATTTTTAATAGAAGGTCAATGTATCTAACCAATTACTCCACATCAGAATAGTGCTAGTTGATGAAAGTTACTTCGGGATCAAGAAAGGTAAAGTCAAATTTGGGTTATTCTCTCAATTCCAATCGAATGCAACTGGATCTAGTATAGTATGAATTGGCGATCAGAACATATATGGATAGAACTTATAAGGGGGTCTCGAAAAACAAGTAATTTTTGCTGGGCCTGTATCCTTTTTTTAGGTTCACTAGGATTCTTAGCGGTTGGAACTTCCAGTTATCTTGGTAGGAATCTGATATCCATATTTCCATCTCAGCAAATTCTTTTTTTTCCACAAGGAATCGTGATGTCTTTTTATGGGATCGCAGGTCTGTTCGTTAGCTCCTATTTGTGGTGCACAATTTTGTGGAATGTAGGTAGTGGTTATGACCAATTCGATAGAAAAGAAGGAATTGTGTGCATTTTTCGTTGGGGATTTCCTGGAATAAATCGTCGCATCTTCCTTCGCTTCCTTATGAGAGATATCCAATCAATCAGAATTGAGGTTAAAGAGGGTCTTTATCCTCGTCGTGTCCTTTATATGGAAATCAGAGGTCAAGGGGCCATTCCCTTGACTCGTACTGATGAGAATTTTACTCCACGAGAAATTGAACAAAAAGCTGCCGAATTGGCCTATTTCTTGGGCGTACCAATTGAAGTATTTTGAAATGAATTGAACACAATAAAGAATAAATGTTTTATCGGCATGGGGGAAGGAACTTGCTAATTCCTTTTTTAATACAATTGAAGTCTTTTTGGAATGTTCATTTGAACAAAACATGTTAGATTATTCTATTTCCTCCTTCCTTTGTCGTGGCGACTCCCATAGAATAAACCAAAAAAGCAGGAGGGCGTATATGGAATAACTATAATAAACTATACTATAATAAAGAAGAAAATTAAGAAAAGAAGAAATTTTTGTATACCATTTGTATACCAAAAGTATTTCGTATGCGTATGGATCCCAACTCAATTCTTTTCTACTAGAAAATTTCTACTAGAAAAAAGACTAATCTAAGGCTAATATAATAAGTAAGGATTCATCAAATATATCCAAGATTTATTTCGTAATACGGAATTCATCTCATCTTTTTAGGCCCAAAATTTTGATGATACCTTTTTTCCTTGGTTGTGGCTAGGCGGTGAAACATTTCGAAATAATTAACTGAGGGGGGTTTTCGTTTCTAAATCCGATTCGTTATTTTAAGTGGGTTTTCGAGTATTCATAGAAAGGAACAAATGAAGATGAAATTGCTTCGAATTTGCCCATTCGAATTTGCCCAATTGAGATATCTAGGAATAATATTGATTTTGCATTTTTATCCGAAAAGGGCGAACCCTTATCCCATTTCTATATTCCTTCTAGATCCAAGAACTAAATTCAATTTTGACACAAAAATTGGAATGAATAGACCCATAGGTTCAATACCTTGTTATAGAACTCGTGCTTCAGAGAAATATCATATAGAGTCAACGAATGAAGCAGGTTCATTAACGATTCAATTCACAGATAAAAAATGAAAAAAAAGAAAGCATTGCCTTCTTTCCCATATCTTGTATCTATAGTATTTTTGCCCTGGTGGGTCTCTCTCCCATTTAATAAATGTCTGGAACTTTGGGTTACAAATTGGTGGAATACCGGGCAATCCAAAACTCTCTTGAATATCATTCAAGAGAAAAACGTTCTAGAAAGATTCATAGAATTAGAAGAACTCTTTCTGTTGGACGAAATGATAAAGGAGTACCCGGAGACACATATACAAAAACTTCGTATAGGAATACACAAGGAAACGATACAATTGGTCAAAACACACAATGAATATCATCTCCATATCATTTTGCATTTCTCGACAAATATAATCTCTTTCGCTATTCTAAGTGGTTATTTTATTTTGGGTAATGAGGAACTTGTCATTCTTAATTCTTGGGTTCAGGAATTCCTCTATAACTTAAGTGACACAATAAAAGCTTTTTCGATTCTTTTAGTTACTGATTTATGGATTGGATTTCACTCGACTCATGGTTGGGAACTAATAATTGGTTCGTTCTACAACGATTTTGGATTGGCTCATAACGATCAAATTATATCTGGTCTTGTTTCCACCTTTCCAGTTATTCTAGATACAATTGTGAAATATTGGATTTTCCATTATTTAAATCGTGTATCTCCTTCGCTTGTAGTCATTTATCATTCAATGAATGAATGAAGAACTCATTTGATCTCCTGATATCAATCAAATAAATCAGAATCTTTCTTCCTTTATAAAGAAACCATTTTGAATCTTACTTAATTCTTTATATTTTATTTCTACCAGTTCAAGGTATTCGTCCTATATTACAGTACAACTATTCCAGTACAATGACAGACTCGTGCATAGGGAACTTTACTAGTTCCCTATCTAATTTATTGTAGAAATTCCGAGATCCATGATTGGACATGCAAAATAGAAATACTTTTTCTTGGGTAAAGGAACAGATGACTCGATCCATTTCTGTATCGATCATGATATATGTAATAA